ACCAAAAAATTATTCTGAGGGTCTGCAAGAAGATCAAAAAATAAGAAATTATATCAAGAATTATGTACAAAAAAATATGAAAACATCTTCTGGCGTCGAGGGAATTGCACGTATAGAGATTCAAAAACGAATCGACCTGATCCAAATCATAATCTATATGGGATTTCCAAAAATATTAATAGAAAGTCGACCCCGAGGAATCGAAGAATTACAGATGAATTTACAAAAAGAAATTAATTCTGTAAATCGAAAACTTAACATTGCTATCACACGAATTGAAAAACCTTATGGAAACCCTAATATTCTTGCAGAATTTATAGCTGGCCAATTAAAAAATAGAGTTTCTTTTCGCAAAGCAATGAAAAAGGCTATAGAATTAACTGAACAAGCGGATACAAAGGGAATTCAAGTGCAAATTGCAGGACGTATCGACGGAAAAGAAATTGCGCGTGTTGAATGGATCAGAGAAGGTAGGGTTCCACTACAAACCATTCGAGCTAAAATTGATTATTGTTCCTATACAGTTCGAACAATCTATGGGGTATTAGGCATCAAAATTTGGATATTTATAGACGGGGAATAATAAACCTTAATTTCTTTTTGCATTCTATCCAGCGATGGAACAAAAAATAATAAATTCGTTTCTTCTTTTTCTTTTCTGTTCAATAAAAAGAAAAAAATGAACAATTATAATTCTATAGGGTTTAATAAAAATTCAATTAATCTTTTGATAAAATTGCTATGCTTAGTGTGTGACTCGTTGGTTTTTTTAGGGTTAGTATAAAAATAAGCCGCATAGTATAAACAAATAACTATAACTATAGAAATAATAACCAACTCATCACTTCGTATTATCTGGATCCAAAGAACCAGTCAAGATATGATATATTGTTCATATTGTTGTAGCAACTGAAATCTTTTTTTATTAAAAAATTCTGCTTATAAGTCGTCAATCGAAATAAAAAAGAAAGGGTATGGATAAAAGGAAGGATGAGAGAAAGAAAGAAAAAGTATATTAATGATATATAATTCCAAATATGTAAGGTCTATGAGTCATCTCAGAAAAAATCTGTGTAATAAAGCATCAATACGGATTCCTCATTAAACGGATCTGCTCATCGAACAAAAAATAAAGAGCTTCGAGCCAATAAAGACTAAGAATATTGACTCAAGAACTAATAGCTCCATTGTATAATTCAGACCTAACCATTAAGTAAGAAGCGATGGGAACGATGGAACCTGTGAATTCAAAAGATTCTAGTGAAAATTCATTCGAATGATTCATTGATCGGGATGGCGGAACCGGCCAGAGACCAATTCATCTATTCGGAAAAGTTATGAACTAATGATAGAACTGAAATAGAAATGGAAAGAGTAAATATTCGCCCGCGAAAACTTTATTTTCTTGGATTGCTAAATTTGGGTCAATCCAATACGATAAAGAATAAAACAAAAGAAAGATTCGTTTTAACATTCTAAAATAGATAAATATAAGAAAAAAGAGTTATTTTATATATTTAGTTATTAGTTATCTATACAAATACAAACAAGATATACAAATTTATATATAATAGATTTGATCTAGATTAAATGAAATCCATGATTCAGTATATTACTTACTAAAATACATGTATATCTTAATTCAAATTATATTATATCTGAATTGAATTCAAAATCTTTAATTTGAATTGATTTTATTCGCGAGGAGCTGGATGAGAAGAAACTCTCACGTCCGGTTCTGTAGTAGAGATGGAATTCAAAACAAACCATCAACTATAACCCCAAAAGAACCAGATTCCGTAAACAACATAGAGGAAGAATGAAGGGAATATCCTCTCGAGGTAATGCTATTTGTTTTGGTAAATACGCTCTTCAGGCACTTGAACCCGCTTGGATCACATCTAGACAAATAGAAGCAGGTCGACGAGCAATGACACGAAATGCACGTCGCGGTGGAAAAATATGGGTCCGTATATTTCCGGATAAACCGGTTACAGTAAGACCCGCAGAAACACGGATGGGTTCAGGTAAAGGCTCTCCCGAATATTGGGTAGCTGTTGTTAAACCAGGTCGAATCCTTTATGAAATGGGTGGAGTAACAGAAAATATAGCCAGAAGGGCTATTTCAATAGCAGCGTCCAAAATGCCTATACGAGCTCAATTCATCATTTCGGGATAAAAAAGAAATAGGCCTTAAAAATCGCGGGTGCAGGTTTCTTTTTTTTTTTTTGACAAAAAATATTTCTTTTTTTCTTCGACCTTTGTATTGTAAAAAACAGATAAAAAAATGATATGATTCAACCTCAGACCTATTTGAATGTAGCAGATAACAGCGGGGCTCGAAAATTGATGTGTATTCGAATCATAGGAGCTAGCAATCGTCGATATGCTCATATTGGTGACGTTATTGTTGCTGTGATCAAAGACGCAGTTCCAAACATGCCTCTAGAAAGATCAGAAGTGGTCAGAGCTGTAATTGTCCGTACTTGTAAAGAACTTA